GGAAGAACAGGAGGATCCGGACAAACTAGATGAAACGGAAGAGATCCGAGTGAATGGAAAGGAAATACTTAAAGATGAGGAAGATAAAGACCTCTTTTGGTTTGAAAAACCTCTTGTAACTCTTCTTTTCGACTATAAGCGATGGAATCGTCCATTACGATATATAAAAAATGATCGATTTGAAAATGCTGTAAGCAATAAAATGTCACAATATTTCTTTCACACATGTCCAAGTGATGGAAAAAAAATCATATCTTTTACATATCCACCCAGTTTGTCGACTATTGAGGAAATAATACAAAAAAAGATGTCTTTATACACGACAGAAAAAGGATCCCCAGAGGACCTGTATAATAATTGGGTTTATACAAATAAAAAAAAAAAAAACAACTTGAGTAATGAGTTAATAAATCGAATAGAAGCTATAGAGAAGGGGTCTGTTTCAATAGATGTACTTGAAAAAAGGATCCGATTGTGCCATGATGAGAATGAACAAAAATGCTTGCCTAAATGGTATGATCCGTTTTTCAACGGACCATATCGTGGAACAATTACAAAGGTTGATTCACAAAACAAAAAAGTAGTAAATTCCTACTAAAAAGATTGATACATAAGATAAATACACAAACAAGTAAGAAGAAATTCGCCCCCCTCCTACGTATTTTATTCCCTCTCCCACAAAAAAACTCGCAACACCAACCCCGTTGGTAATTCCATCAATCAGCCGTTTGTCAAAAGAATGGGTTAGTTCGGACAACTTCCTTATATTTCTAGTTAAATAGAGTGTGAAAAAGTTGTCTATATAACCACGATTATATGACCAATTGTATATTACATTTAGAATTCGGTCTAAAAAAATGCTTTTTTGGCCTTTTGTTTCAAATGAATTAATTAAGTCCAAACTTCGAAAAGATGAAAAAACAGACCCATATAAAAAAGACGCTATGAATATTCCAAACAATGCTATACTAACTGAAAAAATGGCATTTATCACAAACTCATACCAATCCACAGAATAATGTGAATTTTTATGCAAAAGGTTTATTGATGGAGTTAACCATTTTGATAGTATATCAAAATAAATGATTCCTTGATCCAAAGGAATTCCTATGAATCCAACGAACAAAGTAAACAGACCCAATACATATATTGATAATAACATGGTACTGTCCGATTCATGTGGATATGGAAAAAGAATTTCATTACCAAAATAAATACTAAAAGAGAACATTATGTTTTTCGCATAATTACCCATTTTATATGTTTTTTTTGAAAAAAAGAAAACCTTTTCATCATTTTTGTTGATTTCTGATAAAAAACAATTTGGATTATTCAAGTTTGATTCTTCTTTTCCCCATATAGATATTGAATAGAGTGAACGGCTTTTAGCTCCATTCAAATTTGTAAAATGAATGCGCAAATGTCCATCAAAAGTAAGTAAATATACTCGAAACATATAAAATGCGGTTAAACCAGCTGTGGAATAAGCTATTATCGCAAAAATTGGTGAATATAACCAGCTATCATTAAGAATTTCATCTTTCGACCAAAAACAAGCAAGAGGTGGAATACCACAAAGAGAGAGTGTACCTAATAAAAAAGTGGTTTTTGTAATTGGCACATATTTTGTTAAACCACCCATAAGAACCATGTTCTGACTTTTGTCTGGCGAATATCCAACTATGGGTTCCATAGAATGAATAATGGATCCGGATCCCAAAAACAATAATGCTTTCGAATAGGCATGAGTAATCAAATGAAATAAAGCAGCTCGATAAGAACCTATCCCCATAGCTAGCATAATATAACCCAATTGTGACATTGTCGAATAGGCCAAACTTCTTTTAATGTCTCTTTGCGCAAGAGCTAAAGTAGCTCCTAATAATACTGTGATTATGCCTATCAAAGAAATAAAATACATTATGTATGGTAAGTCGATAAAAAGAGGAAAAAGTCGAGCAACAAGAAAAATTCCCGCTGCGACCATAGTCGCAGCATGTATAAGAGCGGAGATAGGCGTAGGACCTTCCATTGCATCAGGCAACCATACATGAAGAGGGAATTGTGCGGATTTCGCAATTGCACCAAGAAATAATAGAGAGGCACACAGAGCTGCAAAAAAAAGATTTATTGTATTATTATGGACCAAGATATTGAAAATTTTGAATAAATCCCGAAATTCAAAACTGCCCGTTATCCAATAAAGTCCTAAGATTCCTAATAATAAACCAAAATCCCCTACACGATTAGTTACAAAGGCTTTTTGACAAGCATTTGCTGCAATGGGTCGTGTGAACCAAAAACCTATTAGTAAATAAGAGCACATTCCTACAAGTTCCCAAAAAATATAAATTTGTATTAAATTGGAACTAGTAACTAATCCAAGCATGGAAGCATTGAAAAAGTTCAGATACGCAAAAAATCTCAAATATCCTTGGTCATGAGACATGTAATTATCACTATAAATAAGAACCATGATTCCAACAGTAGTGATTAGTATTAACATAATAGAAGTAAGCGAATCAATCAAGTAGCCAAACTCCAAAGAAAAATCATTATTTATGGTCCAAGACCATAGATATTGACAAACGGAGCTGCCCCTTATTTGTTGAATGGATATATCGATCGAAAAAAGTAAAGCTATGCTTAATAATAAAACACTAATAAAAGCCCACATACGGCGAAGATTTTTTGTTGCATTCGGAACAAATAGAAGTCCTAATCCTACTAACACAGTAACCGGGAGTGGAATAAAAGGTATGATCCACGCATATGGGTATGTACGTTCCATAGGAAAATCCAATTTTTTTTCTTATTAATTGCTTCTGACTCACCAGCTCTTATCTTTACAATAGTAACAATAATTAAATAAAAAGAATTAAATAAAAAGAATCAATCTATAGAATCCATCTATAGTGAGATAAAAAAAAAAGAAACAAATAGAGGAATCACCTTGCTTGGTTATTTTTTTAATTTGAAAAATTGGGTTAATTATTATTATTTCATAATAAAAATATTAATATAATATTAATTAATAAAATAATATAATAAGAGAGAGTATGAAATTTTCAATCGCTTGTCTATTCTCTTAGTTTATTAGTTAGATGCCGATTTATATCTTTTCTTTATATTTATAGTAAGAAAAAAATAACATAAAAGGGAATGATTCGGGGACATGATATCCAACAAAAACTCGACTCTACCCAAGACGGCGCAATTTAATCATATTTTATTCATAGTCATTGTCTAATTTATTGTAAAACTAATTGATTGGCTTTTTTTATCCTAATCAAAGAAACCTGTGGTTTCTTTTTTTTTTTTGAAATCTTATGACTAGTGTATTCATAATTTTAGATAGAACTAAGATGTATTTTTACTAAAATAACTTTCCGCTTCAAAAAAAAATGTATTCTTTAAGAAATTTATTTCTAGTCTTATTTCATTCTAATTAGACTAGAAGTACTTTATCCTCGAGAATGATCAATTAATAGAAAAGTGTTTTATTATCGTTTTCTTCATTTAGTATAGGTAAGGGTTCTTATCTTAATCTAAACCTTTCTATCTTAAAAAATATAAGGCAACAGTATAGGACTAAGACATTAATTAGAATCTTTTTATTTCTATTTATAAGAAAAGGGAATTGGTTGCACTTCAATTAAATGGATCCCATAGACATGGACCCATATAAAGATATCAAGGTACCAATGAATACGAATTTTTCTTTCTTTTCGCATTATTCCATATAATAGAGATGTGAAAAGGATTGCATTCTATTAAATAAACATACCCTTTTCTTCTATTTCTTTTTTTCTTAAGAATATTCTATTCGAATATGCGCCTATCTTTAAGATATAAACGAACGAAGTATTCAGTATGGAATAAATATAGATATAGAAAAAGAATCCTTTTTGAATAATACATGTCTTTCACATATAACTATAAAAGAAAAATAACTAACATCTTTGAAATGGCGGTTCCAAAGAAACGTACTTCTATATCAAAAAAACGTATTCGTAGAAATATTTGGAAAAAACGGGGATATTGGGAGGCAAAAAGGGCTTTTTCCTTAGCGAAATCCATTTCTACTGGACGTTCAAAGAGTTTTTTTGTGTTACAAAAAAATAAGCAATAAATCTTACTCTATGAATTAGAAAGTCGACGACTTATTATAAATAAAATGAATAATTTACATTAATTCCAACTTTCAATCCATATAAACGGGATTTTCCGGGGTATTTTGATATGTAGAATGAAAATTTATCTGTCTAAAGGGGTTTTAGAAAAAGTATTATCTCTTTTTAAAAAAGTTTTATTTTTTTCTGTTTTTTATGGATCTAGATGGAATCTCCATATTGATCTATAAATAGATCAATATGGATTCTATTCCTATTTATCTACCTATAATCTATATATGTATATAGGGAGATATATGTCTATTTTCTTAGAAATAAATTTCATATTTAAAATACTCTAATCTAAAGGTTCTAAAAGGTTGTATAAGTACGCTAGGATTGAAATCATATCAGGTTGAAACTCTTTTTTTTCATTAAAAAAGAATCTGTCTTTCTTTTTCCATTTTGTATTTGTTTATGAAAGAGATAAATAAAATAAGAATTAAGGCATAAAAAACAGAAACAGAAAAAAAAAATTCTTAATTCGATTCAATAAGGAGAAGGGTGTCGTAATAATCTCAGTCTAACCGGAACGGGTTAACTTATGATATGTGAAATACTCCACTCCTTTTTCTTTCGTTTTTAACATAAGACCATACAAAAGCTAAGGTAAGTATTATTCAACGTTCAAATTTATATTTGAAAATTTGTTGGATTCATCAATTCAAATGTTTACAAAAATAAATTGCATTGATTCCATCAATCTAGACAATTAAATCGAATATGTGCTATTATAATTTTGACCAAGCCGCTATGGTGAAATTGGTAGACACGCTGCTCTTAGGAAGCAGTGCTAGAGCATCTCGGTTCGAGTCCGAGTGGCGGCACCCCCCTAATAAAAAAAAAAAGAAAGAGAGCACAATAGATTAGATCCTATAGAAAATTCGATTTTGCATTTTTTTCTTCTATCCTAATCCTAATTTGATTCTAAGAAAGTATTTTTTATTTATTGAATTACATTAACGAATATAATCATTATTATATGATATCTATAGCTTTAGAACATGTATTAACTCACATCTCTTTTTCGATTACTTCAATTGTGATTTCGGTTCATTTAATAAAATTATTAGTTCCTGGAATCATAGGACTATGTAACTCGTTAGAAAAGGGCATAATAACTACCTCTTTTTGCATAACAGGTTTATTAATTACTCGTTGGGTTTATTCAAGACATTTACCGTTAAGTAATTTATATGAATCATTAATGTTCCTTTCATGGGGTTTCTCCACTATTCATATGTTTTCCAAAATATGGAACCATCAAAATGATTTAAGCACAATTACGGCCCCAAGTGCTATTTTTTGCCAAGCCTTTGCAACTTCAGGTATTTTAAATGAAATGCATCGACCCGCAATACTAGTACCCGCTCTACAATCTCAATGGCTAATGATGCACGTAAGTATGATGTTATTAAGTTATGGAGCCCTTTTGTGCGGATCCTTATTATCAGTATCTCTTTTAGTTATTACATTTCGAAAAAACATAGAAATCTTGGAGAAAATGAATCCATTTTCTTTTTTAATTGAGTCATTTTTACTTAGCGAAGTACGTCCTTTAAAAAAGAAAAAAAGTTTTTTACAAAACACTTCTTTTCTTTCATTTAAAAATTATCATAAATATCAATTGACTCAACAGTTGGATCATTGGAGTTATCGGATTATTAATCTAGGATTTACTTTGTTAACCATAGGTATTCTATCAGGAGCAGTATGGGCGAACGAGGCGTGGGGATCTTATTGGAATTGGGACCCCAAGGAAACCTGGGCATTTATTACTTGGACCATATTCGCTATTTATTTACATACGAGAACAAATCAACGTTTGCAGGATATGCATTCAGCAATTGTAGCTTCGATTGGATTTCTTATTATTTGGATATGTTATTTCGGAGTAAATCTATTAGGAATAGGACTGCATAGTTATGGTGCATTCACCTCTAATTAAAGAAAAAAATGACTTGATAAATACATAAGAACACTGTTCCATGTCATATATAACGAAAGTTTTGCGAGTTTTTGAGAACCATTAAATTATAATTTAATGGTTCTCAAAAACTTCCGATGTATTTGATTTTATTTTAATTCATGATGTTTTTTTCTTTTCATTTTTTTATTTACGGCAATTCCTTTTAAATATCACAGGAGTTTTTTTTTTTTACTTCATTTTACATATTATTCATGAAAACTTTTTTTTTTCATTTATTTATATTTTTATTTTTATAATATTTTATCTAATTATTTTTAATTAATTAAAAATAATTAGATAAAATAGTTTCTACCTTGTCAACTGATAACGAGAGAACAAAATCTGGATAAATACCAATACCTATTACAGGTAAAAGGATACAGATTGAAATAAAAAGTTCTCGTGGTCCAGAATCGAAAAAATGAGACTTTTTGCAATTGAATAGCTTGTATCCATAGAACATCTGCCGTAACATAGATAATGAATAAATAGGAGTTAATATCATTCCAATAGCCACTACAAAAGTAATTACAATTTTGGGGATTAAAAGATATTGTGGGCTGGTAATTATTCCAAAAAATATTACCAACTCCGCAACAAAACCACTCATTCCTGGCAATGCAAGAGAAGCCATTGAAAAACTACTGAACATGGTAAATATTTTAGGCATTGGGATAGCTATTCCCCCCATTTCGTCGAGATAAACAAGACGTATTCTATCGTAACTTGTTCCTGCCAAGAAAAAAAGTGCAGCACCAATAAATCCATGAGAAATTATTTGTAAAAGGGCTCCATTAAGTCCTGTATCAGTTATAGAACCAATTCCAATAATTGTGAAACCCATGTGAGATATAGAAGAATAAGCTATTCTCCTTTTTAAATTGCGTTGACCAAGCGAGGTTGAAGCTGCATAGATTATTTGAATAGCCCCTACTAGAATCAACCAAGGAGAAAATATAGAATGGGCATGAGGCAATAATTCCATATTGATCCGAATCAGCCCATATGCTCCCATTTTTAATAAGATTCCAGCTAGAAGCATACATGTACTGTAATGTGCTTCTCCATGGGTATCCGGTAACCATGTATGCAGAGGTATAATTGGTAATTTGACAGCATAAGCAATAAGAAAGCCAATATAGAATATTATTTCCAATGCTAGGGGATATGATTGATTAGCTAATGTTTCCAAATTTAATGTTGGTTCATTGGAACCATATAAGCCCATACCCAGAACTCCTATTAAGAGAAAAATGGAACCTCCTGCTGTGTACAAAATAAACTTTGTAGCTGAGTAAAGGCGTTTCCCCCCCCCCCACATAGATAAAAGAAGGTAAACAGGAATTAATTCTAACTCCCACATTAGGAAAAAAAGTAAAAGGTCTCGAGAAGAAAATGAGCCTATTTGACCGCTGTACATTGCCAACATCAGGAAATAGAACAATCGCGAATATCGAGTAACTGGCCAGGCCGCTAAGGTAGCTAAAGTAGTGATGAATCCTGTCAGTAAAATGGGTCCTATGGAAAGCCCATCAACTCCCAGTTTCCAGTGAAAATCAAAAATGGTTATCCATTTATAATTCTCCTCCAATTGAATTAACGGATCGTCCAATTTGAAATGATAACAAAAAACATAGGTTGTTAGAAGGAGTTCTAATAAACATATAGAAATTGTATACCACCGTACCACTTTATTCCCTCTATGTGGCAGAAAGAAAATGAATAAACCCGCGAATATCGGAAAAACAACAATTATTGTTAACCAAGGAAAATTACTCGTAGTAAAGACAAGATAGGTTTTGTCCAAAAAAATCCGCACTCGATTTTTTTTGTCGAGTGCAGATTTTTCTCGGTAAAGAGGAATCAAATGGATTCAAGTCGAATTTTTTTAAAACGTATCAATAAGCTAGACCCATGCTGCGAGTTGTTTCATGCCATAAATAAACTCGAACGCTCAAGAAATCCGTTGGACAGGCGGATTCGCATCTTTTACAACCTACACAGTCCTCTGTTCTTGGAGCCGAAGCTATTTGCTTAGCTTTACATCCGTCCCAAGGTATCATTTCCAACACATCCGTGGGGCAGGCTCGTACACATTGAGTACATCCTATACATGTATCATAAATTTTTACTGAGTGCGACATTGGGTCTATTGAGTTTTTGAGAGTTTTCAATTTTCGATCTGGTATATCATTAATAAAAAAATCATTTATTGTAGATACCAAACGAATCAGTAAAGTATCAGAATCTTTTTTTTCATATTCAATCGACTTCTAAATCTGCTCATGAGAAAGGTCCAAGATACTTTGATTTCCTACGTTTTAGGAAACATGATCATATGACTGATACATGTACATACTAACTGAAGTTCTTGAATTATAAAATTTTTTATCTATAGATAGGATAGATTAATATTTCTCTTTATTTCGATTATTATGACTATTTATTTAACAAATTGGATTGATTGATACGAGTTGATTTTCTGTTACGATGGATTGATGAAACAATGGCCAGTCCAATAGCTGCTTCAGCAGCTGCAATAGTTATAACAAAAATAGAAAAAATGTCGCCCTTTAATTGACGACTATCAAATAAATGAGAAAATGTTACAAGATTTAGATTAACCGCATTCAGAATAAGCTCAAGGCACATAAGTGCTCTAACCATGTTTCGACTTGTAATCAATCCAAAAATACCGATAGAAAATAAATAGGCACTCAAAAAAAGTACATGCTCGAGCATCATTAACCAACTCCTCATCAATCTCGACTCATTTCAATATGAATAACAATTTCACCGATTTGGTTGATTCAACTCGCGTATAAAAGGTATGGGACAGAAAAATATTGGTAATGGATAGAACGAAAATTTCCACTTTCTATATGGAAACAATGTGAAAAAAATATAGAAACGGTGTGAAAAAGGGCTGAGAGAAATTTTCCGCTATAAAAAAAGACAAATATTTGTCTTTTTTCTTCGAAAAAAAGAAAATGTAATGTTCATTACTGACGAGCCATAGCAATTGCACCTATCAAAGCAACTAAAAGAACTATTGAAATAAGTTCAAATGGAAGAATAAAATCGGTTACTAGATGAATTCCAATTTGTTGAACGTTACTTAAAAGGTCTTGCTCCATAATCTGGTTTGATCTTGTAGTCCAAATAATACCGTACCATGACGTATCCAAGATAGTAGTAATTAATGAAAAAAAGATACTTGTACAAACTAATGAAGTAACCCTATCCCCAACAGTCCAAATAGAAAAATCTTTGGAATATTCTGAACCTTTCATAAACATCACAGCAAATATTATTAAAACATTTATGGCTCCCACGTAAATAAGGAGCTGCGCGGCGGCTACAAAATAGGAATTCGATAGAATATAAAATAAGGATATACAAACAAGAACTAAACCCAAAGAAAAAGCAGAATAGATTGTATTGGTAAGTAATATTACTCCTAGACTTCCTAATACAATACCCGACCCAAAAAATACTAAAAGAATATCGTGTATTGGTCCAGGTAAACCCATTATGTGAAATAGAATAAAGAATAAAAAGTAGAAATATTTCATGATCCTAATGATTGATTCAGGAAAAGGAGATTGCCCTTTTTTATTATTCTATGTAATACGTTCTTAATGGAATCTTAATGCGATGTGAATTCATGCAGACACATTCATGCACCAATCCCGCTTTCTTGTCTGAAAGGGTAGTTCGGGATGGTTTGTAAATTTCGAAATTGTCGCAGATATATGAACCTATTCTAGATTCAAGTCACAATTATCATAAAATCAATAAATAAATAAAAATGAAAAATACAGATTTTTGTGGTTACTGCTTAACCATCCAAAAAGAACCCCCCCTTTTTTCCATCAAAACAAACAGAGTCTTAGTAATTAATTGGTAATCTTTTCTGAATCTAGAGGTTTGCCTGTCGTTTTTTTATATGAGTCCAATTCATAATTGTTTATTTGAATTGTATAGTCTCCAATTACTGATATTGGTAAGCGACCCAAAGCAATTTGATTATAGTTCAATTCGTGACGATCATAAGTAGAAAGTTCATACTCTTCAGTCATTGATAAACAGTTTGTGGGACAATACTCGACGCAATTACCACAAAATATACATATTCCAAAATCAATACTATAATTAAGCAACCTTTTCTTTCGAATATCTGTTTCTAATTTCCAATCTACAACAGGTAGATCTATGGGACATACACGAACACATACTTCACAAGCAATACATTTATCAAATTCAAAGTGGATTCGGCCGCGGAAACGCTCTGATGTGATTGATTTTTGATAAGGATATTGAATAGTTACAGGTAACCGATTCGTGTGGGATAAGGTAATCGTGAAACTCTGACCAATGTATCTTGCGGCTCGTACTGTTTGTTGACCATAATTCATGAACCCAGTTATCATAGGGAACATCTTCGCCGATATTCATGATATTTTTCCATTTCTTTCTCTTGAGAGGGTTTCTAACTCTCTGAACAACTTACTATTTTGTTACAGCGAAAGGAGTTGAAAAGAAGTTGTCAATAAAAAATTACCTAGAGAAATAGGCAAAAGAAATTTCCATCCGAGATTTAATAGTTGATCCATTCTCATTCTAGGCAAAGTCCATCTTGTTGCAACCGAAATGAAGAGGAATAAATAAGTTTTGGCTAGTGTAATAAACATACCCATTGTTGTTCCAAAAACTCCGCTGATTTGATTTATTCCAAAAAGTCCAAAAAAGGATGTGTACGGAATAGAAAGATTCCACCCCCCAAAGTACAGAACTGTTACAAATAATGAAGAAACTAGTAGATTTAGGTAAGAAGCAACATAAAATAAACCAAATTTGATACCTGAGTATTCGGTTTGATAACCTGCAACTAATTCTTCTTCTGCCTCTGGTAAATCAAAGGGCAATCTTTCACATTCTGCTAGGGATGAAATTAGAAAAACTATAAACCCTATGGGTTGACGCCAAAGATTCCATCCCAAAATTCCATATTTGGATTGTACTTCAACAATATCAATTGTACTTGAACTGTTAGATAATCATAGTCGATGATAACATTACTGCTCTCCCATCGCTATTACAGAACCGTACATGAGACCCGCGCCTCATACGGCTCCTCAATGGTCGCAAATAAATCTAATTCGGCGTTACCTGCGCATGCTTTTGTCGATTAGATAGAATAAAAATGTATCGTAAAGTTCCTAATTAAATTAGACCAATGAAATTCTGTTTGCTATATTAATAATAATGCTTCTGAATTGATCTCATATCTTATTTCATAATATTTAATATTTTTTTTAATTATCCATTTATCTTTGTTTCAGTAATAACTGAATCTTTCAATAGTATATGCCTTGCATCAATAAATATTTTGACTTATTTCTTTATATTACGAAAAATCATTAGACACTGCACCAGTTCCATGAATCATGATAATAATCATATCTGTATGAATTATACGAGGAAAAGAAAAAGTGAAAATAAAAAAAAAAGATTTTTTTTTTTATTGTATTCCATTTCTTCCATTTATTTCGTTCCTTTTCTTCTTTCTCAGAAGGGTTGTTTTTCCTCTAAAAGAAAATGAAATAAGGTATTACTTCGTTCCTGATAGTCATTTCTTTCATCAGTGGATAGGAACATACTCTGGATCGGAATCAGGGGGAAGTACTGCTTGGTCATTTCTACCAACTTAAAGTCCTCATTATGATTCCTTTTATCTAAAAATACTTCTTTGGATACCTTATATTATCTCCATTACTAATCCTTTGCGTATCTTGGTGTTCCTAACTGTCCACCCATTTTTAACCGATTACCTGTCCCTGTATAGTAATACAGAAAAATTGTAAAAACTTGATACAGTTTTTCTTTTTGTGTACCCGCTTCAAGGCATGATGATTAATCAACCAACCTTGGGGTAACCCATTTATACTGCTTATGTGTACTTTAATTTTACTCCTGTACATAGGGAATGAGAATTAATCCTATTACTGCTAATTTATAAGCCGTTTTGTTTCACTCATATAACTATCGGGTTTAATTCATCGACCCTAATGCTGAATAAAAAAATAAAGATATTTATTCAATACATTCCATTAATTTCCTAGAAATAAAGAAAGAAAATAAAGGTTGATGTATGTTCCAACGAATCACACGTAGAGATATTGATAATACGCATAGAGTTAATGGTATTTCATAACTAATTGATTGAGCAGCAGCTCGTAGACCACCTGAAAAGGAATACTTATTATTTGATCCATATCCTGACATAAGAAGCCCAATAGGAGCTATACTGGAAACGGCAATCCATAAAAAAACACCTATACCAAGATCGGCTAGAACAAGGTGATAACTAAAAGGAATTACTGAATAACTTAGTATTATGGATATGACAGCTATAGATGGCCCAATGCTGAATAAACGAATATCCCCCCTAGATGGGAGGATATCCTCTTTGAAAAGTAGTTTAGTTCCGTCCGCTATAGCTTGAAGAATTCCCAGGGGACCGGCATATTCAGGACCAATACGTTGTTGTATCCCCGCGGAGATTTGCCTTTCTAGCCACACGATCACGAGTACTCCTATTGTTATTGCCAATACAAGAATCAAAATAGGGACAAGCATCCATATGAGCCCTATGACCTCCTTTAAAGATTCCGATCTGGAAAAAGAATTGATAGCTTGTACTTTTGTCGTATCAATTATCATTTCAACGGTCAACTTCCCCCATAATGATATCTATACTACCTAGTATCGTCATGATATCGGCCAATTTCATTCTTTTAACCAGCTGAGGAAGAATTTGCAAATTAATGAAACCGGGCGGACGGATTTTCCATCTCCAGGGAAAAACACTATTATCCCCTATCAAAAAAATTCCCAATTCTCCCTTTGGGGCTTCTACTCTTACATAAAGTTCTTGTTTAGACAATTCAAAAGAGGGGGAAGGCTTTTTACTAATGAATCGATATTCAAAATCATTCCATTCGGAATCTTTTGTTTTATCAAAGCGCCGTACTTCCAAATTCTCATAGGGCCCCCCTGGGATTCCTTCTAGAGCCTGTTGAATAATTTTTATGGACTCCGTCATTTCACCGATTCGTACTAAATAACGAGATAATGAATCCCCCTCTTTTTGCCATTGGACTTCCCAATTGAATTCATCATAACACTCATAATGATCAACTTTACGAAGATCCCATTGGATGCCGGAAGCTCGTAACATCGGCCCTGATAAACCCCAATTTATTGCTTCTTCTCCACCAATAATGCCTATCCCTTCAACTCGTTCCAAAAAAATGGGATTCTGCGTGATAAGCTTTTGATATTCCACCACTCCTGTTAAAAAATAATCACAGAAATCAAAACATTTATCTATCCAACCATAAGGCAGATCGGTAGCTACCCCCCCGATACGGAAGTAATTATGCATCATTCGCATACCCGTGGCAGCTTCAAATAGATCATACAGTAATTCCCTCTCTCTAAAAATGTAGAAGAAAGGAGTTTGTGCACCGATATCCGCCATAAAAGGTCCAAGCCATAATAAATGAGAAGCTATACGACTCAGCTCCAGCATAATGACTCTGATATAGCTAGCTCTTTTAGGTACTTGAATATTTCCCAACTGCTCTGGTGCATTTACCGTTATTGCCTCTGTGAACATAGTAGCTAAATAATCCCAACGGGTTACATAAGGTAAATATTGTATAATTGTTCGATTTTCCGCAATTTTTTCCATCCCTCTGTGTAAATAACCCAATACGGGTTCACAGTCAATAACATCTTCACCATCTAGAGTGACGATGAGCCGAAGAACACCGTGCATTGATGGGTGGTGCGGACCCATATTGACTATCATCAGATCTTTTCTTGTAGCCGGTACAGTCATATGTTTTTTCCCGATTCATTATTCTACAAATTTCTGAAAACGAAACAAAGTTCATCAAAATTAAAGATCTCATTTTAGAAACCAAAAAATGCAAGCGAATCTTCAAATTCAAATTAACGAGTTTTTGGTTCCCGAATATCCAGTTGACCAATTAATTCTTTATAACGTACTCTATTTTTATTTGACAAATAGGTCAGTAGCCGTTGACGTTTTCCTAAAATCTTCCGAAGCCCCCTCTGAGATAAATAATCTTTTTTGTGCAATTCCAAATGTGAAGTAAGTCTACGTATCCTTTTAGTGAAATTCAATATTTGAAATTCGGTAGATCCTTTGTTTTTTTCTTTTTCTTCTTGCGGAATAGCTGAGATGAATGAATTTTTTACCATAAAATAAAAAAAGAAAAGAATTTCTTTTTTCCACAAATATATATGGATTTTACCGATCAAGAATAATAGTCGTTTTTTGGTTTGGGGTACACAAATAGATAGATTTTACTTTGTTTTCTAGAAAATAAAAATTAAATTAACAAATGGAATTTCAATCCCAACAAAATTCGAATAGGGGGATTGCCTTTTTTTAGAACCTGTGAAACAGAAAATTGACTTAATTAAGAGGATTTCGCCAATTCTTTTCTATATTTAATTAGCACGTCATTGAAGCAGTTTTTGTTTTAGAATGACATCTAACACAATATGTGTGTATACATCTTCATGCCTTTCTATACTGGATATAGTGATGAATATATAGAAAATTGACCATCAATTACAAAATTCTGTGTCGTGGATACATACGTATCCTTAACATACTGAAACGACTTCCATTATTACTATTAAACCAATAGCGATTCATACAAGCCAATTCTTCTAATCGATAATTGGGCCAAAGAAATAATTTGAATTGAATGAATTTATTTGTATCTGTATCAAGATATTTGTCTTCATAAAAAAATTGTTCACAATCCCTTACGCTTTTCCCATTCAAAATGAATGGACCCCTACCCATAACATTCCCCTTTCCTGAATTAAAACTCATTAGAATTCGTAATTCTCTACGACGCCTAGGAGATAGAATATGTTCAGGAACAAGCAAATCATAATGCTTTTCGTGCCCATTCACAAGAGTTTTTCCGTATGGTAAAATGGATCCATCGAAATCAATCTTATCAACATATTCTTTTATTCGACATCTTGTTTTAATTTGCTGTTTATCCTTATGAACCAATGAAATACCTACAATTTGATACATAAAAAATAGGAAATCCCATTTTAGATATAGACGAATTGGTTCGATAACCAAAAGTCCCCCCTTTATCAATCCTGTAAGGGTTAGATCCTTTTGAAAAAGCATTACATCCAGGCGCATTTCTCCTCTTTGAATAGAGGATATAGCAATTTCTCTTGGATTTTTTAATCTAAGCAGGAGAGAATACACTTTGATATTGTCAATAACTTTTTGATTCAAAGAGTTATTCCATCTTAATTGAAAAAGCAAATATTTTTTCAAAAAAGAGTCGAGTCCCGTTTCCTTATTATTTTTGGATTGAGCTTTCTTTCTAGGCTTTTGAATGTCTGATTCTGTGTAATCCTTTTCAATAAAAGATTTTTTTTGGTTTTGTGCATTTGATCGAAGAGCTTCTTGTCCCTGCCCCTCTTTTTCTTCTTGATTTATATTTTTGAATCCAGGGTGCTTTTTAAAATTAGATGACGTATCATGATTTGCCTTTCGATTTACGTTGATGTTTTTACTAATGCTTTCCTTCCCATAAAAATTTAAAAAAAGTGATTTGATCGGTATGATCCAAGGTTTCATCTTATATGTATCATATCGTAGTACAAATTCTAGAAAGAACCAAGGCTCGATACTCGATATGGAATAATATAGCATTTCCTCATTCATTCCCATCCAATCAAAAAGTTTTTTTTTTTGATTGGATGGGTTGATTTCCTGATGAATCCTAAGAAAAAAAAGATTTTTGTTCTCAACAATTCGATAATCATTGGATCGAGTCCTAGTGTCTTGACTAAAGGTCCTGGTATCCATATGAGTCCAGTATTCAATATTGATATTTTTTTTAAGACACAAATTGAGAATTCCCCAATCCAAATATTTTCTATCCAGATTTTTACCTGTATTAAAAACATACTCTCCCATTATTAAATAATCATCAATGGCTATTTTTTCTGGTACATAAAAGAATGATTCGGATTTTGGTCTGTTGTAATTATTGTAATTATACGAAATTTCTCGGCCTCCCCTTATTTGGAATGGAGACCGAGAAATGGGTAGTGAGTTCTTCACATCTTCATAATAAAGATATTTGTATGATGAAAGATCATATCTGTAATTTTTTTTTAATTTTTCTTTTTGATTTGTCAATGAATTTATTCTAAAATTCTTTTGTTTTTTGTAATAAATGAATTGGTCTTTTTCTTTTGCATATGAATGCGAAAATTTGGAGCCTTTCTTTTTAATTGTACGACGTTGATTGATTCTATTTCGCCATTTTTGTGGTACTATTCTCGACCATCGAATCTTAGGTAAATTATATTGATAATGACTCCTTAACCAATTTTTCCAGTCATTTATTCCAGAATTCAGAAGTTTCTTCTGTTTTAATTTGAAATCAAATATTCCCTGGCTTCCTAAGTAATCCTTTATTTTCTTCTTGATAAGAGTGGATGCTCCGTGATATTGAAGTAAAGATCCCAAGCGGTATAAGTTAATAACTTGAGTTTGTGATAATTTTAAAAATACATATGCTTGAGATAAAGAAAATAAGTCGTAATAAGTCAGTGAATTCTTATTACTATTATAAATAATATTGGTAATATTAGAAAATGATCTATTTATAGTTGAAATAAATTCAATTGTGTTTTGATTTGTTTCATCAATTACCCTTTTGTCTTTTTCATCATTATAAATATGTTTATTGAGAGATTTTTTTATCGATTCAATGAAAAATTTTGCATAGTCTTTGGTACTAATAATGGTAAATAGAAGAGTTTCCATGTATATTTTTTGAATCAAAGATTTTAAAAAATAAGACCATTTACGTATTAATCTCGTACTTCTTTTTTTGAATATCTTTTTGAATATCTGCCAAATACCTTTTTTGGATTCTCGCCCTTTCTTCTTTTCATACCAACCCATTTCGTCAGGACTAGGATTTCTATCTGAAATTAGAAATATTCTTTTTTTATCCTTTGCAACTCTTTCGATTTGATTTCTGATTATGATTGTATGATCGGACAGATCTTTTATTTTTTTTTCTGTCAATGAATAATTTGTCAAATCTATCGTCGATTTTTTTTGAATGTTCGATTCATAGGTAATCTTATTACTTAGGATAGAATTCTTTTCATTTTCGTTCGATTCATATATTTTCTGTGATCCTACTCCTTTAGTAGGATTCACTTTTACAAATACAAATATAAATTCTTTCATTTTTCTTTTTAAAAAGAAAACGATTTGGATAATCGATGTTGTCTTTTCTTTTTCAACTTTCATAAATCCTTTTGTTCCATTTTTTAATGTTTTTGGGACTATAAAAAATCTATTTCTCATTTCTTTTTTTAATTCTTTTAAAATGGGTTTAAAAAAAGGAGGGTTTTTTCGGGGAGGGCCAAAGGGTTGTTCAGTTTCGCGACCCCATACCGTTAAAAAACAAAAATTTTGTTTTTTTACTTTCTTTTTTATTGGATCCACTTGAAGAGATGTTTGTTTAGATTTATGCCAAGGCTTTAGTGAAAAAGGAAACAGGATTTTTATCTGAATACCATCTGTCAACCAGGCTTGGGGAAATTCTGTTTCTGATAATTGAACACCATTATAGGTGCATTTAATGTGCATTTCTTTTTTCCATTCTTGAAAATCTTCGTCCCACTCTGGCGATTGCCATAATAAGATACGGCTGAGGTTTTTACCTATTATCAGTGTGGGCAAAATTATATATTTTCTAACAATCGATTGGGCTACTAACATACAACCCCGTATGGGTTGAGCAAATGTAACAGAATCCCAAGTTTCCGCTATTGCTAATCGATCACTTTTATCTGTTTTTTCTTTAATAGCTGCCTCCATTTTTTCAGCATTTTCTGAATTGGCGGTTTTGAATTCCAGCCCTTTATCCATACTCATTTTGGAGATATCAAAAGAAAAAGATGTTTTATTAAGTCTGTCCAAAAAAAGTGGGGAGTGCGCGTTTGCTTGAAACATTTCCAAAATAAGGGTTTTACGCCTTTGAGCCCGCGTCGAGCCTTTGATTAGATCACGACGAAAATCCGATTGTTGTGAGTAACGTATCAAAGCTATTTCTTCTGCTTGATCACTATCGGTACTAGTATCGGTATGTATATTCTGATCTTTATCAGTATAAATTACTACACGTTTAGCTTTTCTTGAACGAATACCAGGATTCCCCGGTGATTCCTCCGGATTTTCTTCTTCCTGTTGTTCCAAATCATCGATCAATTTATATGACCACCGGGGAAGTTTTTTGTTCATTTTTTCTATCTCAATTTCATGTTTTCTAAGCGCTTGATCATTTGAATCGTTTTTAATTGCATCAAAGAGTTGTTTGAAGTTTTTTTTTTTATTTTCTGAATCAAGACTTTTTTCTTCGTTATCTAAAAAAATTTCTTTTAAATGAAAACTAGACGCCGATTCGTCGTCGAATTCACCGATTGAGGTAAAAGGATTATCAATGTCTGTTGATAACAATTTTCTATTCAAATGAAAAGTATTTCTTTTCTCTTCAAACGGATGTTCTTCTTTTGAATTTACTACTTTTTTGTTTTGTGAATCAACCTTTGTAATTGTTCCACGATATGGTCCGTTGAAAAACGGATCATACCATTTAGGCAAGCATTTTTGTTCATTCTCATCATGGCACAATCGGATCCTTTTTTCAAGTACATCTATTGAAACAGACCCCTTCTCTATAGCTTCTATTCGATTTATTAACTCATTACTCAAGTTGTTTTTTTTTTTTTTATTTGTATAAACCCAATTATTATACAGGTCCTCTGGGGATCCTTTTTCTGTCGTGTATAAAGACATCTTTTTTTGTATTATTTCCTCAATAGTCGACAAACTGGGTGGATATGTAAAAGATATGATTTTTTTTCCATCACTTGGACATGTGTGAAAGAAATATTGTGACATTTTATTGCTTACAGCATTTTCAAATCGATCATTTTTTATATATCGTAATGGACGATTCCATCGCTTATAGTCGAAAAGAAGAGTTACAAGAGGTTTTTCAAACCAAAAGAGGTCTTTATCTTCCTCATCTTTAAGTATTTCCTTTCCATTCACTCGGATCTCTTCCGTTTCATCTAGTTTGTCCGGATCCTCCTGTTCTTCCGAACAAAGAGAAGGGTCTTCTTCGGTGGATCCCTCTTGTTCCTGTTTAGTCCCCTTCGTTTCGGAAGTCGTTTCTATTTCTACATCTGTTTCTTCCTCACTTTCCCCTCTTTCTTCCATTTCTGAGGTTTCTTTCAGTTTCTTAGTAACAATAGGCGATGGCATTCTGCCTAAATAGTAGACAGAGGTGATAAATAAGAGAATACTAAAGATTCGAGCCATAGAATTTCTCAATTCTGACACAAGGTACTTATTAGATCGAATAAGTACATTAGATTGAATAGAATGATTTTGCCGTATCCAGGATAATACCAATCCAACCCATTTCATGAATAAAATGTGACCAATTAACCAACCAACAAAACTACTTGTTACAAATAAGATCTTATTGTTGCATCGAAACAGATAAATGTTGACTAATCTGGCTAACGTTGAGCTTGGTAAAATGAAATGGTTGAATAATTGAAAAATGAGATTATTCAGGAATACACATTGAATGCTGAGATTACGCATGGAATTTCTGGTAGTAGATCCATAATCCAAAAAGTGTTTGTGATTGTTCCAGAAGAAATGAAACAAAAGGTAC